TTGGAGTGTTTAATTTATGGTAAATGTTACGTAATCCTTTTCATTTGGTAGAGTTTAGTCCATGACCTTTTACTGCTGCGGGTGGGGCGTTGTTTTTGACTGTTGGGTTGGTTAGTTGATTCCACGGAAAAGGGGTTATTTTGATATTAATTGGAGTTTTAGTGATTTTGTTGACTATGGTTCAGTGGTGACGTGATGTAGTTCGCGAGGGTACTTATCAGGGTTATCACACAAGGTTTGTTAGAATAAATCTTCGGTGGGGGATGGTTTTGTTTATTTTTTCTGAGGTATGTTTCTTTTTTGCTTTTTTTTGGGGGTTTTTTCATAGAAGGCTTGTTCCTACCATGGAGTTAGGGTGTGTTTGACCTCCTGTTGGTGTTATACCTTTGAATCCGTTCAAAGTTCCTTTGTTGAATACAGCTGTGTTGCTTGGCTCTGGTGTTAGTGTTACTTGGGCTCATCATGGATTGATGGTTGGTAGTCGTGAAGAGGCTTTGTATGGATTAGCTTTAACTGTGTCTTTGGGGTTGTATTTTACTGTTCTTCAGTGAGGAGAGTATCAAGAGGCTTCTTTTAGGGTTGCTGACAGGGTTTATGGTTCTACTTTTTTTGTAATAACTGGATTTCATGGATTGCATGTTTTGATTGGAAGAGTTTTTTTGGTTGTTTGTACGGTACGATGTTATTTGCATCATTTCTCTGTTTCTCATCATTTTGGGTTTGAAGCTGCTGCTTGATATTGGCATTTTGTTGATGTGGTATGGATTTTTTTATACTTGTGTATTTATTGGTGAGGTTCTTAGGTAGCGTGTTTTAGAAGAAATGTTAATAGATATTTTTTCATCCTTGGATGCTGGTGTATACTCAAATTTTAGAGTTATAGGTATTATTTGATTGAGTGGTTTTATAGGACTATCTGTTAGTTTGGTCAGAATGTGAGTTGGGGTTTCTGGAATCAATGTTGTGTTTTTGAGGTTGGTAGATGTGGTATTAGACCTTGTGAAGAGTTGTTCAGGTAAGTTTTTTGGTGGATTTGCTTTGGGGCAAGTGTCTTTGTTTGTTTTAATTTTTGTTGTGAACATTTCTGGTATAATTCCTAATGTATTTAGTCCAACTAGTCATTTGTCATTAACAATCGTGTTGGCAGTGGTAGTTTGATCTTGTTTGATTTTTAGCGGATGAGTTTATTCTTGGAAGAATAGTGCTGGTCATTTGGTTCCCACTGGTAGACCTACTTTGTTGATTCCGTTGCTTGTGTTGATTGAGAGGGTTAGTATTTTGATTCGTCCTATTACTTTAGGTGTTCGATTAGCTGCTAATATTACTATGGGGCATCTTATGTTGCATGTTATTGGTGAGTATGTGGTTAGATTTTTTTATGACATGTCTTTTGTTGGAAGGTTATTAGGAGGTTTAGTTATGTGTGGATATGTAATTTTTGAGTTTGCTGTTAGATTTTTGCAGGCATATGTTTTTGTTTTGTTGGTTGGGTTATATTCTTCTGATCATCCTATGTGACATTAAAGGTTAATGGTTTTTACTAAAAAGAATTAGTTAAAATATAATTTGAGTTTGTCGAATTCAAGTTGCCTTTGTGGCATTCTTTTGTGCCTCAATTAAGTCCTATATCTTGGGTTATAGTTATTTGTGTTTTTTTGGTTTGTTTTATTTGGTTTTCGGTGATGTTGTGATGAGTAGCAGATAGAAGGTATGGAATTAGATTTGCGGAGAAAAAGGTGAAGGTTGATAGTAGTAAAAAGCAAATAAAGTGGAGATTTGGTAGAGTTTATTTAAAGTAGTAGTGTGGCTTTTTTCTGTCTTGGGTGTAGGGGTTATTAGTGTATTGGTTGGTGGGGTATGTTTAATGTCTCAGCGAAAGAGGTTATTTGGGGCTTTGTTGAGAATGGAGATTTTTACTTTGGGAGTTTACATTATAATTTTTAGTTTGGTTTATTATCATGGTTGGTTGAGTGGTGTATGTCTGGTATTTTTAGCTTTTGGGGTTTGTGAAGCTGCTCTTGGATTGAGTGTGCTTGTTTCTTTAGTCCGTAGAGTTGGAAGTGATTACGTAGGTGGATTGGTTTTGGGGCATTTTTAGGTTGGGTATTATTGGGATTTTGTTGACTTTGGTAAGTGTTCTTGGGCGGAAGGTTTTTTGGTGGGGGGTTTTGTGGGGTTATATTATTATGTATTTGGTTAGTTTAAGATTATGGGTTAGTCCATTAGGAGTAGCAGGGTGTTGAGGCGAGTTTTTGATTGTTGATAATTTTTCGTCGAGTCTTGTATCTTTGACTATTTTGGTTTCTGGTCTTAGAATGTTAGCTAGGGTTCGTGATGTGCAAAAAATAGGAAATAAACCGATTGAATTTGCTTTTATGGTTTTAGTGCTAACTATAGTTCTTGTTTTTTGCTTCTGTGTTGGGTCTTTGCTGAATTTCTACATAATGTTTGAGTTTAGGCTTATTCCTATTTTATTAATCATTTTGGGTTGAGGGTATCAGCCAGAACGGCTGCAAGCTGGGAAGTATATGCTATTATACACGGTTAGTGCCTCTCTTCCTCTTTTAGTTTTAATCACTGTTGTTTTTGTGTGAAGTGGGTCTGTTTTTTGGGGATGAAAGTTTTTGTGATTTGAGTGTAGGTGGCTAGTAACTATTTGTGCTTCGTTAGCTTTTTTGGTAAAGCTGCCAGTCTATGGTTTTCATTTGTGGCTACCAAAAGCTCATGTAGAGGCACCTGTAGCTGGGTCCATGATTTTGGCTGGTGTTTTATTAAAACTTGGTGGTTATGGATTGGTTCGGTTTTTTTATGCTTTGAGACTGTTTAGCAGTTTGACTATTACTGTTATTTTTTGCCTTGGTTTGGTAGGTGGGGTTATTGCTAGGATGGTATGTTTTGCCCAGAGTGATGTAAAAGCTTTGGTAGCTTATTCATCTGTAGGGCATATGAGGTTAGTGTTGGGTGGTGTTTATTCCAATACTGATTGAGGGTGGTTTGGGTGTTTGTTAATGATGGTTGCTCACGGTTTGTGTTCTTCTGGTATGTTTTTTTTGGCTAGTGAGACTTATAAGTGTTATATAACTCGGAGTTTATTTTTGGTTAAAGGCGGATTGGTTTTAGTTCCTGGGATTGCTTTGTGTTGGTTTTTGTTATGTGCTATTAATATGGCTGCTCCGCCTTCCTTGAATTTGTGAAGTGAGTTGATGCTTGGGATTTCTATTTTAAGGTACTACATAATGTTTGCTGTGTTAACTGGGGTTATGATTTTTTTAAGCGGACTTTATTCATGATACTTGTATTCGGTGACGCAGCATGGGCAGTATCCATTATGGGTACGAGGTGTGATTGTGATTGAAGAATATATTGGTTATATTATTAGATTTGTATTGGTTTTTGTGCTAGGGGTAAGTGGTGTTGTATTGATGCTATTTTTATAATGGTTTATTATAAAGTTATTTAGTTGAGTATAAAAATCTATAAAAATGGACGTAGTGCTCCTATTCTAGGTTTACAAATTTTTACCCTTGCCACTAATGTGAATAGTAATATGCAGGCTAATAAAATAATTGAGGTGATACCGTCTTGTATATAAAGGAAGCTTAGAGCTTGGGTTGTATCATTGATTGTGAGTGATAGATCTGCGTTAGTTTGATAGGTAGAAGAAAATCTAAGATTTTTAAAGTTAAGAATTAGTACTACAGTTAGTGTGATTGGTATTAATGGGTTGTTAATGGAAAAGGTTATATTAGGAGAAAGTGAGGCAACATACGCAAATATTACTAGTATTCCGCCAATAAAAATAAAAAATAGCATATATGAGTATCACGGGCTAATTGTGGCGATTAGGGAGCAACTGATAAAAGCTAGTAAAAGTACTATAATTCCTAGTGATAGTGGATGTATAGGAAGAGTTATTGATAGTATCAGATATACCCATGTGATTGAGATGATTGCAAGTGTTATTACATATAATTTAGTTATAGTTATGCTGACCATTATTTGGCCTTTCTGCTTGGAAGGCAATTGTACTTATTATACTACCAGCATTTACTGTAGGAATAGAAGTGGTCTTAGGGCTGTTAAAATAGCTAGTCTTAGTGGTAAAAATGATTTTCATGCTATGGCCATTAAGAGATCATAACGGTAACGGGGCAAAGTTGCTCGAGTTCATAAAAAAATGACAGCGACTGGAATTGATATGGCCAATGTACCTGTTAACAAGCAAGAAGTAATAAGCCTTATTATTAGAATATTCCTGTATTCTGCTATAAATAAAAAAGCAAATCCAGCTCCTCCATATTCAATGTTAAAACCAGAAACTAGTTCTGATTCCCCTTCTGCGAAATCAAATGGAGCTCGGTTTGTTTCTGCTAAAATTACGGCTAGTCATATAATACTTAGTGGTAAGAACAGTATAGCAGTTAGTATGGAGAGATTGGTAAAACGTAGTCTTACTAAGTCTATTTTGGCAGTTAAGAATAGATAAAATATAATGATTAATGTTATAGTAACTTCGTAGGAAATGGTTTGAGCTATGGCTCGAATAGCTCCTAATAGAGCGTATTTAGAGTTAGATGATCAACCAGCTGTAAGTGTAGTATAAACAGTTAGTGAGGAAATACATAAAAATAGGAGCATACCTAATGTAAGTTGAGATGTAAGTATGAAAGACGGGTATAGTTGTCACAAACTTAGTGCTAGGATTAGTATTATTGTTGGGGTTAAAACGAATGGGAAATAATTTGAGTGTGTTGGTGTGATTCATTCTTTAACAAACAGCTTTAAAGCATCTGCTAGTGGTTGAGGGATTCCAATGATTCCTAGTTTATTTGGGCCTTTCCGAATTTGAAAGTATCCTAGGGCTTTTCGCTCTAGTAGAGTGAAAAATGCCACACCTAGTAAAATTAACAGGTATGTGATGAATGAAGCAATTAAGTGTTGGGTAATATAGAAAGGGAAGTGGTCTTCATGGTCAGAGCTTAAATCTGAAGCACTTTTCTGCCACCTTGCTTCAAAAAGGATTAATGGAACCTTTTATTCGGTGTAAGCGAATTGTAATAAGATATACTACTTTTTGAGCAGGCATTAGGGGATAAGCCCATGATTTACCTCATCAGAGTAATCCGTTCTTCCGGCGTAATGCTTGTTGTTATAATGTCTTGACTAATGTTTTGGTAAAGTTGCAGTTTACAGTAATTAATAATATACTACAAGACATATGGTAGATATGTTGAAAGCGGAATTTTTAATTCCTTCTAATGATTCAAATTCATTTGTGTCGTACATCCACCAGCTTTCAATTTAACAGGTGTTTTTTGTTTATAAGAAAATCTTTGAAAGGTTAGTAAATAACTTTTAAATAATGGGGGGGAAGATTTAATAACTTTTGGTTATTACAGGAAATGGGTATGCTATGGTTTAAGCTAATATAAGGCAATGGAGTGTTAAAATAAAAAAAGAGGTGACTCTGCTATCATAGCTAAAATGATTAAATTACTACACTAATAACAGTTTGATTTATCATAATAAGTGTATTAATCAAGTTAGAGGTGTAAGTCATAGAGCAGCCTGTTGGTTGGTTGTTATCAAGTAGATTGTCTTGTTATACTAGGTGAAAAATAAAAAAAAATTGAGAGCCCCTTTGTTATGTGCTGTTTTCCTTTTCTTTGCTGCAGTTTTTTTGTGGATATTTGGAGTCTATGTAGTTGGCTGTCTAGGCCATAGTTATATGGTTGAGTGGAAATTCTTGAGGGTGTGTGGTACTGATTGTACTTTACCAATTATTATTGATTATATTAGTATTATTTTTTCTTGTTTTGTTTGTTTAATTTCTGGTTCTGTATCTTTGTTCAGTGTGTCTTATATGGAGAGAGAGATCTTTATACGACGATTCATGCTTTTGATTATGGCCTTTGTTGGATCTATAAACTTGCTTATTTTTATTCCTAGGATGATTACTATTTTATTGGGGTGAGATGGTTTGGGTATTGTTTCTTTTGCCTTGGTTATTTACTATCAAAATAAAAAGTCTTTAGCTGCTGGAATGTTAACTGTATTGGCTAATCGTATTGGGGATGCTTTGTTGATTTTGGGTATTTGCTTTCTGGTAAATTGAGGTGAGTGACGAATTGGTTATGGAATGAGTGGTAGTTTTATGTTATTAATTTGTTTTTTGGTGGTTGTTGGAGCTATGACAAAAAGTGCTCAGATTCCATTTTCAGCTTGGTTACCAGCTGCAATGGCAGCTCCAACACCTGTATCAGCTCTGGTTCATTCTTCAACTTTGGTGACAGCTGGTGTTTACCTGCTTATTCGATTTTATAGGACTTTGATTGAGGCAGAAGAAGTTTTATGATTTCTTAGAAAAATTGGTGGATTAACTTTATTAATGGCTGGTTTAAGGGCTTGTTTTGAGGTTGACTTGAAAAAAATTATTGCTTTGTCTACCCTTAGACAACTAGGACTTATGATGTTTACTGTTGGCATTGGTTTTCCTATCATTGCTGTTTTTCACCTTTTTACTCATGCCTTATTCAAGGCTTTGTTGTTTTTGTGTGCAGGTTCTATTATTCATTCTACTATTGATACTCAAGATGGGCGTATTTTAGGAAGTCTTAGCTATTTGTTACCTTTTAGTAGTAGGTGTTTGGTGCTTAGAAGCGTTGCTTTGTGCGGAATGCCTTTTTTAAGTGGGTTTTACTCTAAGGATCTTATTTTGGAGAGGACTTTTAGTGGGTTTAATGGGAGGTTAGAGGTTGTTGTAGTATTAGTAGGGGCTGGATTAAGGTTGATTTATAGGATGCGTATCTTATTAATAGGGGTGTTTGGGCAAAGTTATGGTAGTGGGTTACTTGTTTGTGGGGTTGAAAGTGGTTATGTGGTGTCTTCTATCATTATTTTATCGGTTGGTGCAATTAGAGGAGGATGGTTGTTACAGAGAGTTTGAGTGAGTGTAAATGGATTTAGGCTAGTTGGTGGTTTTGGAAAAAAAGTTATTTGTGTTGTCACATTTATTGGGTTGTTGTATGGACTTGTTAACTTTTTTTTAGCAAAATGTCAAAAGCCAAAACTTTTTAGTTTGTTTGGTCGATTCCTTTCAAGGATGTGGTTTATGAATTTAGTGTCTGGTAGGCTTTTAGCAGGGGTTGGTTTAAAGTCTGGTGGGCTTATGCATTTGCATCTTGATTTGGGCTGGATGGAGGTTTTTGGAGGACAGGGTGTGTTTAAAGTATTAGGTAATGGTATTGGTATATCTTATTTTGTGCAGAGGAAAAGGCTGTTAGTTTATACTCGTGTTTTTTTAATCTTATCAACCTTTTTTCTGATGGGAGTAGTCTATTTTTAGGCTAGTAGTATATATACTTTGGGTTGTTAGATATGATGATATATGTATGTGGAGAAAGAGAATTTCATTTTAACATTTTCAGTGTTATGTTTTATTGTGATTTAAACTATTTATCCTGAATGAATTATTTTTTTAGTGAAAATAGAAGGAGATCCCATATTTTTGAGAACACAGGGGATGAGAAGAAGTATATAAAATATAAAGCAGAGAAGGTTTGACCAATTCAGATAAATGGATCTTCTACTGGTTGTTTCCCGATTCAAGTAAGTACAGTAAAAATTCCTAATAATAGTCAAAAAAGGATTTGGTTTATTGGGTAAAATGAGTTAGATCGTATAGTGTTATAATGAAGCATTGGTATAAAGATTAGAATTAGGATTGATATCAAAAGTGCAATTACTCCGCCTAATTTGTTAGGGATAGACCGCAAAATTGCATAAGCAAATAGGAAGTATCATTCTGGTTGAATGTGTACTGGTGTTCTTAATGGGTTAGCTGGAATATAGTTTTCTGGGTCTGTTAATAAATTTGGTAAGAACAAGCAAATAAACAGTAGTAATATTAGAAGGAAAACGAATCCGACAATGTCCTTTGATGTATAGTAGATATGGAATGGAATTAAATTGACATTTGATGAAATGCCTAGTGGATTGTTGGATCCTGTTTCATGTAAGAATAGTAAGTGAATTGCTGCAAAGGCTATAATAACAAATGGGAGGACAAAATGTAATACAAAAAATCGCCTTAATGTAGCATTTCTAACTGAAAATCCTCCTCATAATCAATAAACTAAGGTTTTCCCGACGTATGGGATTGCTGAAAGTAGGTTAGTAATTACTGTGGCTCCTCAAAAGGATATTTGGCCTCAAGGAAGCACATACCCTAAAAAAGCTGTTGCTATTGTTAAGAAAAGTAAAATAATACCGATACTTCAGGTCTCCTTGGCTAGGTAAGATCCGTAGTACATGCCTCGACCTGTATGTAGGTAGATGCATACGAAAAAGAATGAGGCACCATTTGCATGTAGAGCGCGTATTAACCAACCATAGTTCACATCTCGTGAAATGTGAGAAACAGAATAGAATGCTAGATCTACACTTGAAGTATAGTGTATAGCAAGTAAGAGTCCTGTGATAGTTTGTCTAATTAAACATAGGCCTAATAATGATCCAAAATTTCATGATACTGATAAGTTAACTGGGGCTGGAAGGTCATACAGTGAGTTGTTTAGAATTTTGATGAGTGGGTGAGTTTTTCGTGTAGGGAATTTAATTCAGAAAATTAGTGTGACTAAATCTAAAACTCCCAAAGTTTTTATTTTTTTAAACTATTTTCTGTTAATTATAAGGATGGTGAAGAATTTTCACTTTCTATTAGGTAACAACTAATTGCTGTGTTTAGCTTCTTCCTTCAATATGAGGATAACAGGTAAGTTATTGACTTATTTACTGATCCTAAGTCAGTGGTATTTTTATACTAACCTGTTGGTTATTGAATTATTGTAGTTTATATTTAGTATGTGCTTTTGTTAGCTGCACCTCTTGGGGTCCTTTCGTACAATCAAGAAGATTTTTGTATAAAGGAGATAGAAACCAACCTAGCTTGCGCCGGTCTTAACTCAGCTCGTGTAAGGGTATAATAGTCGAACAGACTGTCCTGTCATAGCGGTTGCACTAATGTGGATATCCTTAAGCCAACATCGAGGTCGCAAACCCAACTTTCGATATGTACTCTTAAGTTGAATTACGCTGTTATCCCCGGGGTAACTACTTTTTGGTCTTTAGTAAATTTTAAATGTTGTTTTAAAAAAATTGGAAGCTTTGTTGGTTCCAAGATTGCCCCAATCAAACCTTATGTAGCTTTAAGTTTGTAGACAGAGGTACTAGAAAAGGTAAAGTTCCGCGGGGTCTTTTCGTCTTCCTTCATTATCTAAGTCTTTTCACTTAGATGAAAAGTTTTTTTTGTACACAAAGTACAGGCATTCCTAGTCTTGCCATTCACTGGCCTCCAATTAAAAGGCTAATTATTACGCTACCTTAGCACGCTCACGCTAACGCGGCCGTTTAAAATTCACTGGGCAGGCATTATCTTTTATTTATATGGTCAAAAGACGATGTTTTTGATAAACAGGCAGGGAATTTGTTTGCTGAATTCGCTTTGTGTAGTTTTACAGATGTAGGATTTATTGAGTCAGATCTTTTTAAAGTTTTGATTTGTAAATGTAGTTTAATACTAATAGAATGCCTGTTTATTAACATGTGAGGTTTTTTGTTAAACTTCTTTAAGTTTAAAATAATGTAAAGTATATATTTAATAAAAAATTTTATTAGCTAAAACGCTATTTGATGGCTGCTTTTAAGCCTACTATTGGGGGTTTGATAGTAAGTTATTTTTAGTTTTTACTGAGCTAATCCTCAGTAAATTAAACTTTATAGTGTTGTGTAAAAATGTGAATTATTCGACTATAAGTCGGCACTTTGATGCTTTTAAAGAAGAACCAGCTATATGACTATATGGAAGGCTTGTTACTTCTACTAAGAGTTACTTTATCAATTATGAAACATTGATTTTTAAGGATTAGTAGCTCATAGTCATTCGGGAGTTTAGTTTTCTATTTTTTTGTTGCTTCTCCATGATGCAAAAGGGATGTGTGATTATCATTTCTTTGGAAAGCTAGATGTTAGCCCTTGCGGTGATTATTGTGTGAATTTTTTAGAAAATACTATATGTTATGAAAATTTTCTTTATTATGAATGTAAAAGTGTGTTTTTATGCTTATAAAGGGGGTTACCCGTAAAAAGAGCTACAATCTTTTGCCTATTCTCGGCCACTTTACTGAAATAGTAGCTCTGGAGAGGATTATTCTTGTCTTTGGTTTACAAGACCAATGCTTATTAGCTTCTCAAAGCTATCCTGAAGTTATAATAACTGTGATCGAGTTAAAAGCTCGATGCCTGATGCCTCGGCCATCATGGATTGTTATAGGGGCAATTTCCATTACCCCTACTATGTTACGACTTATCCGACTTTGTTGTCGGAGTGACGGGCGATTTGTGCGCACTTTAGTTCTTATTCAGATTTATTTTGTGTAATTGTTAAGTCTTACTTTCAAGTCCTCCTTTATTAAAGTTTAAAACTTTAAATCCGATAGTATATTTATTTGTATCCCATGGATCTGCTACCAATTGGCTGTATGTCACCTGAATTTTAGGGTGGTTATTCCTATTGCTTCCTTCTTTATCTTCTTTTGAGCAAGCATAAACGGCCATACACAAGCTGTAGTGCAATAATAGCTAAGATTTTCGTGGATTATCGAATTAAGCCACAGGATCCCCTGATGAGGAGTAAAGCACCGCCACATTGTTTGAGGTTTAAGCTTTCGCTCGTAGTATTCTTTTTTATGTTGAGCCACACAGTAGTCGGGTATCTAATCTGAGTTCTGAGGTTGTGGTTTGTTGGAATAATAAGTTTATGACTGGGTAGGGTTTAGTTTTAATTTACTTTCTACGTTAAAAGTTAATCTTGTAGTCTTGGAAGTTTTAAGCTTATTCCGATTTGGTGAAATTAGCTTGGGGTACTGGTATAACCGCGACTGCTGGCACCAATTTTGCCACCCCTTTTGCTTGTTTTCTATGGCCTAGTTTCCTAGCTAGTATAATATAGAACATTGGTGTTGTGAAGTATTTGAACATTTTAAATAAATGATTGTTGAGTTTTTCTTAGTTGGCTTTTTAAAAGCTTTATTAAGAGAAAGTCGTATACACAATGTGCGTGGGCTACCATATGCAGTTTAATTGGCATAGTTAACTTTGTACATCAATGAAATATTTTAAAAGCAAGGGTATAAGCTATACCTGGTTATGGGCCGAAACCATAATACTACTAGTTTCTTGCTTGGCTAAAGATTGATTTTTGATCATTTAAGCTTTGAAGGCTATTAGTTTTTTTAACTTAAATCCTTATGGCAGGAAGAGGTTTCTATTTTTGGGTTATGAGCCCAACAGCTTATTGGTTTAGCTTATCCTACTTAAAACTTAGAAGAAGAATATAATTAAGGTTAGTGGTAAGGTTTGTGATAGAAAGAATAGGATTGTTTGTTTTGAGGTTAGGTGTGTTTTGGTCAAATGCATTTTGCTAAATCTTAGCAATGCAGAAAAGGTTAATGATAGGTAATAAAACAAACTAATTATTGCTCCTGTAATTAACCCTAAGATAATTACTGTTTTGGCTTCTGTGGATATAAGTACTAGAAGTTTTATGATAAAACCTACAAGTGGTGGTAGTCCTCCTAATGAAAGGATCGTGATAGCTAGAATGAAGAATTTTGTAGGTTCTTTAGAAGAAAAAAATTGTTTACAAGATTTTGTAGATTCTCTATTTAGGGAAGCGAAAATAGAGGCATTAATTAGAATATAAGTGGTTAAGTAAGCAATAAGAATAATATGATTTCTGGTAGTGCTGGCTAGTATCCATCCTGTATGTCTGATTGAAGAGTATGTTAATAATGATCGAATATCTGTTTGGTTTAATCCACCGATTCCACCTCATAGCGCTCTGATTATTGCAATTGGTATGATTATTGCAATTAGTGTCTTATTAAATGAGCTAATGGCTAAAATAGGGGCGATTTTTTGTCAAGTCAGTAGAATAAAAGCTGGTGTCAGCTGAAGACTTGCCATTACTGGTTGGAATCAAAAATGAAATGGTGCTACCCCTAATTTTAGGCATATAGCGATTGCTATTAGGATTTGTAGATTGTTAAAGTGTGATGAAATAATTGCTGAAGCAATAAAAATCGTTGATCCTAATGATTGAGGGATTAAGTATTTTACTGCTGCTTCTGATTCTATTGTGTTTTGTGCTATAAATATAAGCGGAATGTAGCCGAGTATGTTAATTTCTAGGCCAATTCATGTTGTTAATCAGTTAGATGAGGATGCTACTATTAAGGTTCTTGTGATTATTAGAGATGTGAATAGTAATTTGTTGGGAGATTTCATTTATTGATGTTTAATTAAATTGTGGGTTGATTTGTTAGTTTTTAGTTGTTGTTTGATTTGATTCGGTTAGGTTAGTATTTCCTGGTCTTTTGGTGACTGAGTGATCTTGATCTTTTGATTGTGGATGGGAATGATTATTTGAGTCTGTATGGCAAGAGGTTTGGTTGTCGAGTTCTGACTCCCCTGAGAAAAGTGATAGATGTATTCTAGGCATTACAAATATCATAATTGATAGTAGAATTAGCGAGATTAATGTTAGATTTAGTAGTTTTTGTTTGTGAATTACTGTCAGTCTGATAGCTGTTTAGTAGCTAAATGCACTGTGTGCTCTTTTGACGTGAAAAATCAATGTGCCGAAAACACTTAGTCAGCTTGGTAGAAAGGTGGAAGGAGTTAAACCTCTCTTTATGTGGTTAGAAGCCCCATATTAGCTCGGCTACCTTTCTGATAAAAGGATAAGTGAGTCGAACACTTTCTTTTTGATTTCAAGGCAAATATTCTCCGAGGTCCTTTTGATGTAGTTCTAGAGTTGTAGCTCAATGATTGAATGCAAATCAAATCTTTTTGTTAAAGTATAGAACTCTAATACAAAGTATTTCATTTACTTTTCTTAAGAGAAAAAAAGTAAATGAAATACTTCTAAATAGAGAGTAATGAGTAGTTTAATTAAAAACGACAGGTTGTGGTTCTGTAAATAGGTTATTTGCTCTCATTAGTAAGTAGTTGTGTGTGAGTTATTACTTTAGGAGTGTTCATGTTGAGTTACTAATAGAGAGTAATATGGAAAAGGTGATGTTAAGTGTTATGTTAGCTGTGATACTTGGGTTTGTTCTGTTGTTTGTAGGATTGTTTCTTGGGGTGTCTTTGTATGTTGGTCGGGAGAAGACTAGGCCTTTTGAGTGTGGGTTTGACCCAATAGGGTCTTCTCGTGTGCCTTTTTCTTTGCGATTTTTTTTGTTGGCTGTAATTTTTGTTGTATTTGATGTAGAAATTGTTTTACTTTTTCCGGCTGTGATGATACTAGACGGTGGTTTAGTGTGAATTGAGAGTTATTTAGTGTTGGTATTTTTTATAGTGCTGTTATTTGGTGGGGTGATTCATGAATGGCGTGAGGGTTCATTGGAGTGAGAGATATAATTGTTAAAAGGAAGATATAAAAAATGAGCTTTTGGGGTCAATTAGGGTTTCAAGATAGTTATAGTGGTTTGAGTTCTGAACTCACTTTTTTTCATGATCATGCCATGTTTGTGCTTGTATTGGTTTCATCTTTTGTTGGGTATATAATGGTGTGTTTATTAAAGAGAAGGTTATCTTCTCGTTTTATTATGGAAGCTCAAGCACTTGAGGCTGCTTGAACTATAGTTCCTGGATTATTGCTATTGATTTTGGCTATTCCGTCTGTTCGGTTGCTTTACTTATTGGATGAGGTAGGTGGACCTATGGTTAGGATGAAGGCGATTGGGCATCAATGATATTGAGAGTATGAGTATGGTGATAGAGATGATGTTATTGGTTTTGATTCTTATATGGTTAATGGTTTGGAAGTTAATGGTGGTGGTTATCGCTTGTTAGAGGTAGATAATCGGTGCGTATTGCCTTATGGTGTTGATAGGCGTGTTTTGGTCAGATCTGCTGACGTAATTCATGCTTGAGCTGTTCCTTCTCTTGGTGTAAAAGTTGATGCTATTCCTGGTCGAATTAATCAGTTGGGAGTTCATTTGATAAGGTCTGGGATTATGTTTGGTCAATGTAGTGAAATTTGTGGGGTTAATCATTCTTTTATGCCTGTTGGGGTAGAAAGGGTTTCTCCTGAGGTTTTTTATAGTTGGTTAATGTGTTAATTTAGTTGTGGTCTTGTGATAAAATTTTGCGGTGATTGTGTTCTACTAATCATAAGGATATTGGTACTTTGTATTTGTTGTTAGCTTTGTGATCTGGTTTGATTGGGTTGGCTTTGAGTCTTTTGATTCGAGCAGAGTTGGGTCAGCCAGGTAGTCTGTTAGGAGATGATCAATTATATAATGTCATTGTTACGGCACATGCTTTTATGATAATTTTCTTTTTAGTAATGCCTATGATAATTGGTGGATTCGGTAATTGGCTTATCCCTTTAATGATTGGTGCCCCTGATATGGCTTTTCCACGATTGAATAATTTGAGGTTTTGACTACTTGTGCCAGCTTTGTTTTTGTTGTTAAGATCATCTTTGGTTGAGAGAGGTGTTGGTACTGGTTGAACGGTATATCCACCGTTGTCTGGGAATGTAGCTCATTCTGGGGCTTCGGTAGATTTAGCCATTTTTTCTTTACATTTAGCTGGTGCTTCTTCTATTTTGGGGGCTATTAATTTTATTTCTACTGTTGGAAATATACGATCTCCAGGCTTAGTAGCCGAACGAATTCCTTTGTTTGTTTGGGCTGTTACAGTCACAGCTGTTTTGTTGGTTGCTGCCCTGCCGGTTTTGGCTGGTGCTATTACAATATTACTTACTGATCGTAATTTGAATACTTCGTTTTTTGATCCAACAGGAGGTGGTGATCCGATTTTGTATATGCACTTGTTTTGATTTTTTGGTCATCCAGAGGTGTACATTTTGATTTTGCCTGGGTTTGGTATGATTTCTCATATTGTTATGCATTATGCAGGGAAAAAACAGGTTTTTGGGTACTTAGGGATGGTGTATGCTATTGTTTCTATTGGGGTGTTGGGTTTTATTGTTTGGGCTCATCATATGTTTACTGTTGGAATGGATGTTGATACTCGAGCTTATTTTACTGCTGCTACTATGATTATTGCTGTGCCTACTGGCATTAAAGTTTTTAGTTGACTAGCTACTATTCATGGATTTGTTAACAAGACTGAGCCTCCTATTATGTGGGCTATAGGCTTTATCTTTTTATTCACTGTTGGCGGGTTAACTGGTATTGTTTTATCGAATTCTTCTTTAGATATTGTTTTACATGATACTTATTATGTGGTAGCTCATTTTCATTATGTTTTGAGGATGGGGGCTGTTTTTGCTTTGTTCAGGGCTTTTAGGTATTGGTATCCATTAATTTCAGGTGTGACGTTCCATGTGGTTTGGAGAAAGGTTCATTTTGTTCTTATATTTGTTGGTGTTAATTTGACATTTTTTCCTCAACATTTTTTGGGGTTGGCTGGTATGCCACGTCGGTATTCAGATTATCCAGATAGATTTGCTAAGTGAAATGTGGTTTCTTCTTGGGGTTCATTAATTTCTTTTGTTTCTGTGTTGCTGTTTATGTTTATGTTGTTTGAGTCATTCGTTTCTCAACGGTCTGTTATTTGAGGAAGGGCTTTGAGTAGATCTTTTGAGTGACAGGATAATATATTTCCTGCGTCTTTCCACTCTAATAGTCAAGTTGTAAAAGTTGTGTTGTTAGGGTAG